TTTTCAGATGTAATTGAAGGCAAAGAAGGAAGATTTCGCGAAACTCTACTTGGTAAACGAGTTGATTATTCGGGGCGGTCTGTCATTGTTGTAGGTCCTTCACTTTCATTACATCGATGTGGATTGCCTCGCGAAATCGCAATAGAACTTTTCCAGACATTTGTAATTCGTGGTTTAATTAGACAACATTTTGCTTCGAACATAGGAGTTGCTAAAAGTAAAATTCGGGAAAAAGAGCCGATTGTATGGGAAATACTTCAGGAAGTTATGCAAGGGCACCCCGTATTGTTGAATAGGGCCCCCACTTTGCATAGATTAGGCATACAAGCCTTCCAACCTATTTTAGTAGAGGGGCATGCTATTTGGTTACATCCATTAGTTTGTAAGGGATTCAACGCCGACTTTGATGGAGACCAAATGGCTGTTCATGTACCTTTATCTTTAGAGGCTCAAACAGAGGCTCGTTTACTTATGTTTTCGCATACAAATCTTTTATCTCCGGCTATCGGGAATCCCATTTCCATACCAACTCAAGATATGCTTATTGGACTCTATGTATTAACGAGTGGGAATCGCCTAGGTATTTGTGTAAATAGGTATAATCCTTGTAATCAGAGAAAAATACAATATAAAAATAAAAGAATCCACCATAATAACAAAAAATATACAAAAAACTTTTTTTGTAATTCCTATGATGCAATTGGGGCTTATCGGCGGAAACGACTCCATTTAGCTAGTCCTTTGTGGCTGCGGTGGCGCCTAGATCAATGCGTTATTACTTCAAGAGAAGTTCCCGTCGAAGTTCAATATGAATCTTTGGGTACCTATCATGAGATTTATGGACACTTACTAATACTAAGAAGTATAAAAAAAGAAATTTTTTGTTTATATGTTCGAACAACTGTTGGTCATATTTCTCTTTATCGAGAAATTGAAGAAGCTATACAAGGGTTTTGTCGGGCCTCCTCCTAAGGTATCCAAGCTAAGGGGTTCCATTAAATCAGTGTGAATTCGAGTCCAGTTCCTCGGGTTCAGCTAGGACCCTATTTCCTGAATTTCTACACGAATGAAAATCGAGAAAAGGGAGTCATTGACTCAAACCTATTGTCAAACCCCACTCATCAGAATATGGAGGTACTTATGGCAGAACAGGCCGATCTGGTCTTTCACAATAAAGCGATAGATGGAACTGCCATTAAACGACTTATTAGTAGATTAATAGATCACTTCGGAATGGCATATACATCACATATCCTGGATCAAGTAAAGACTCTGGGGTTTCGGCAAGCCACTGAGACGTCCATTTCATTATCAATTGATGATCTTTTAACAATACCTTCTAAAGGGTGGCTAGTCCAAGATGCTGAACAACAAAGTTTGATTTTGGAAAAGCATCATAATTACGGAAATGTACACGCGGTAGAAAAATTACGACAATCTATTGAGATATGGTATGCTACAAGTGAATATTTGCGACAAGAAATGAATCCTAATTTTCGGATGACAGATCCTTTTAATCCAGTCCATATGATGTCCTTTTCGGGAGCGAGGGGAAATGCATCTCAAGTGCACCAATTAGTAGGTATGAGAGGATTAATGTCGGATCCACAAGGACAAATGATTGATTTACCTATTCAAAGCAATTTACGCGAAGGTCTGTCTTTAACAGAATATATCATTTCTTGTTACGGAGCCCGCAAAGGAGTTGTAGATACTGCTGTCCGAACATCAGATGCTGGATATCTTACACGTAGACTTGTTGAAGTAGTTCAACACATTGTTGTACGTAGAAGAGACTGTGGAACCATCCAAGGAATTTCTGTAAGTCCTCGAAATGGAATCATGTTGGAAAGAATTTTTATCCAAACATTGATTGGCCGTGTATTAGCAGACGATATATATATAGGTTCACGATGTCTTGCCATTCGAAATCAAGATATTAGCATTGGACTTGTCAATCGATTCATAACTTTTCAAACGGAGCCCATCTCGATCCGAACTCCCCTTACTTGTAAGAGTACGTCTTGGATCTGCCGATTATGTTATGGTCGGAGCCTTACTCATGGTGATCTTGTCGAATTGGGAGAAGCTGTAGGTATTATTGCGGGTCAATCTATTGGGGAACCCGGTACTCAACTAACATTAAGAACGTTTCATACCGGTGGAGTATTCACAGGGGGTACTGCAAAACACGTACGAGCCCCTTCTAATGGAAAAATAAGATTCCCTGAGGATTTGGTTTATCCCATACGTACACGTCACGGGCATCCCGCTTTTCTATCTTATCTAGACTTGTATGTAACTATTGAGAGTGAGGATATTATACATAACGTGACTATTCCACCAAAAAGTTTTATTTTAGTTCAAAATGATCAATATGTAGAATCAGAACAAGTGATTGCTGAGATTCGCACAGCAACATATACTTTGAATTTTAAAGAGAGGGTTCGAAAACATATTTATTCTAACTCAGAGGGAGAAATGCACTGGAGTACTGATGTATATCATGCCCCCCTTTTTACATATAGTAATGTACATCTCTTACCAAAAACAAGTCATTTATGGATATTATCCGGAGGCTCATACAGATCCAGTGTAGTCCCTTTTTCAATCCGTAAAGATCAAGATCAAATGAATGTTCATTTTATTTCTGCCAAAGGGAAATCTATTTCTAGCTTTTCAGTAAATAATGATCAAGGGAAAGCAAAATTCTGTATTTCGGTTCTTTCTGATAAAAAAGAAAGGAGTAGTCTCGATTATTCGGAATTTAATCTAAGCGTAGATAGGGGTCGTTGTAATCTTCGATTTCCTTTTATTTTCCACAAAAATTATGATTTATTTTTATTATCAAAAAGGCGAAGAAATAGACTCATCATTCCATTCCAATGGATTCAAGAACGAGAAAAAGAACAACAGCCTCGTTCTAGTATTTCAATTGAAATACCAATAAATGGTATTTTTCGGAGAAATAGTATTCTTTCTTATTTTGATGATCTTCAATATAGAAGAAAGAGTTCGGGAATTACTAAATACGGGGCTATAGGGGTGCATTCAATCCTCAAAAAAGAGGATCTAATTGAGTATGCAGAAGTCAAAGAACTTAAGTCAAAATACCAAACTAAAGTAGATCGTTTTTTTTTCATTCCCGAAGAGGTGCATATTATACCCGAATCTTGTTCCATAATGGTACGAAATAATAGTATTATTGGAGTAGATACACGAATCGCGTTAAATACAAGAAGCCAAGTCGGCGGATTGGTCCGCATGGAGAAAAAAATAAAAAAGATTGAACTTAAAATTTTTTCTGGAGATATCCATTTTCCTGTAGAGGTGGATACGATATTCCGACACAGTGGCATCTTGGTACCACCCGGAGGGGTAAAAAAAAAAATTAACGAATCAAAAAAATTGAAAAATTGGATCTATGTCCAATGGATCACACCTACGAAGAAAAAATATTTTGTTTTGGTTCGACCCGTAATCTTATATGAAATAGCGGACGGTATAAATTTCGAAACACTTTTTCCCCAGGATTCGTTGCAGGAAAAGGAGAATCTAAAACTTAAAGTTGTAAATTATATTCTTTATGGAAATGGCAAACCAATTTGGCGAATTTCTGGAACCAGTATTCAATTAGTTCGAACTTGTTTAGTCTTGAGCTGGGACCAAGACAACAAAAGTTCTTCGTTAGAAGAAGCTCACGCTTCCTTTCTTGAAGTAAGTATAACTGGTCTGATTCGAGATTTTCTAAGAATCCACTTAGTTAAACCACATATATCTTATATACGAAAAAGAAATGATCTATTAGGGCCCGAATTGATCTCGGATAATAGGTCAAATCGGATCAATCCATTTTATTCTATTTATTCCACGGAAAGGATTCAACAATCACTTAGACAAAATCAAGGAACTATTCATACGTTCTGGAATAGAAGTAAGGAATCTAAATCTTTGATAATTTTGTCATCAGCTAATTGTTTTCAAATGTACCCATTTAACGATGTAAAACATTACAATGGGATAAAAGAATCAATTAAAAATTATACTCGAATTCCAATTCGAAATTCTTTAGGACCTTTAGGAACAGCCTGTCAAATTATGAATTTTTATTACCTTTTAAAAACTTATAATCAGATCTCGGTAACTAAAAATTTCCAACTCGACAATTTAAAACAGACTTTTCAAGTACTTAAAAAATTTTTACTTAAATATTATTTAATGGATGAAACCGGGAGAATTTATAATTCCAATCCATTCAGTAATGTTCTTTTGAATCCATTCAAATTGAATTGGTACTTTCTCGATCATAATTATTGTGAAAAAAAATCTACAATAAGTACCCTTGGACAGTTTTTTTGTGAAAATGTCTGTATAGACAAACATGAACCACACCTAAAATCGGGTCAAGTTATAATTGTTCAAATTGACTCTTTAGTAATAAGATCGGCAAAGTCTTATTTGGCCACTCCAGAAGCAACTGTTCATGGCCATTATGGGGAAATACTTTTCGAAGGAGATACATTAGTTACATTTATATATGAAAAGTCGAGATCTGGTGATATAACCCAGGGTCTTCCAAAAGTAGAACAAGTGTTAGAAGTGCGCTCGATTGATTCAATATCAATGAACCTAGAAAAGAGAGTTGAGGGTTGGAACGAGCGTATAACAAGAAGTCTTGGAATTCCTTGGATATTCTTGATTGGCGCTGAACTAACTATAGCACAAAGTCGTATCTCTTTGGTTAATAAAATACAAAAGGTTTATCGATCCCAGGGTGTGCAGATCCATAATAGACATATAGAAATTATTGTACGTCAAATAACATCAAAGGTGTTGGTTTCCGAAGAAGGAATGTCTAATATTTTTTTACCCGGAGAACTCATAGGATTTTTGCGCGCGGAACAAATGGGGCGAGCTTTGGAAGAAGCGATTTGTTACCGAGCTATATTATTGGGAATAACGAAAGCATCTCTCAATACTCAAAGTTTCATATCCGAAGCAAGTTTTCAAGAAACTGCTCGAGTTTTAGCAAAAGCCGCTATACGGGGTCGTATCGATTGGTTAAAAGGTCTGAAAGAGAATGTTGTTCTAGGGGGGATGATACCCGTTGGTACTGGATTCAAAGGATTTGTTCACCGTTTAAGGCAGCATAAAACCATTCCTTTTGAAACGAAAAGGAAGAATTTATTTGAGCGGGAAATGAGAGATATTTTGTTCCACCACAGAGAATTTTTTTCTTTTTGCATTTCAAAAAATGTACATGAGACATCTTTATTTATAGGATTTAATGATTGCTAAGAGCAGAATCAGATTCATCCGGTTTGTGTTGCAGTTATTTAATTAAGTAATACTAATAATGAATCGAATAGAAAAAAATAATGAATCGAATAGAAAAAAAACCTGAATGGCTTGGATCATGTATCAACGGACAATTCCCGTTAGAAGAGAAGGTTCCATGGGAACAATTTTTTATTTTTAGGGTGCTTCTTCTCTTTAAAGAAAAAAAAAAAGAGAAGTGTGGGGAGAAATGACAAGACGATATTGGAATATCCATTTGGAAGAAATGATGGAAGCGGGAATTCATTTTGGTCATGGTACTAGGAAATGGAATCCTAAAATGTCACCTTATATCTCTGCAAAGCGTAAAGGTATTCATATTATAAATATTACTAGAACGGCTCGGTTTTTATCAGAAGCTTGTTATTTAGTCTTTGATGCAGCAAGTAGGGGAAAACAATTTTTAATTGTTGGGACCAAAAATAAAGCAGCGGATTCAGTAGCACGGGCTGCAATAAAGGCGCGCTGTCATTATGTTAATAAAAAATGGCTTGGTGGTATGTTAACAAATTGGTATACTACAGAAACGAGACTTCATAAGTTCAGGGACTTGAGAACAGAACAAAAGACGGGTAGACTCTACCGTCTTCCAAAAAGAGATGCGGCTATGTTGAAGCGCCAACTATCTCACTTGCAAACATATCTGGGCGGCATTAAATATATGATAAGGTTACCCGATATTGTAATAATTATTGATCAGCAAGAAGAATATACGGCTCTTCGAGAATGCATTACTTTGGGAATTCCAACGATTTGTTTAATCGATACAAATTGCGACCCGGATCTAGCTGATATTTCAATTCCGGCGAATGATGACGCCATAGCTTCAATCCGATTAATTCTTAACAAATTAGTATTTTCAATTTGCGAAGGTCGTTCTAGCTATATACGGAATTCGTGATAATAAAATTATATTATGTTTAAATTATTTTTTAAACTCCATAGATTTATTAAATTGGTTACGATTCCTGAATCGCACAAAAGAGATAAAAATAACTGAGTTTATTGTATGATTTGTGGATATTCAAAATATACAAAGCAGGTGAACAAGTCGAAAAGAGATGGTTGAATCAAAATAATCCCTTTTTAAAGTTATATTTCTTTCAGAGGATACTATGAATGTTTTATTATGTTCGATCAACACACTAAAGAGGTTATATGCTGTATCCGGCGTGGAAGTAGGCCAACATTTCTATTGGCAAATAGGAGGTTTCCAAGTCCATGCCCAAGTACTTATTACTTCTTGGGTTGTAATTACTATCTTACTAGCTTCAGCCATTATAGCTGTTCAGAATCCACAAACCATTCCTACTGATAGTCAAAATTTTTTTGAATATGTCCTTGAATTCATTCGAGACTTGAGTAAAACCCAGATTGGAGACGAATATGGGCCATGGGTTCCATTTATTGGAACTATGTTTCTATTTATTTTTGTTTCTAATTGGTCGGGGGCTCTTTTACCTTGGAAAATCATACAATTACCTCATGGTGAGTTAGCGGCACCCACAAATGATATCAATACTACCGTTGCTTTAGCTTTACTGACATCAGTGGCATATTTCTATGCGGGTCTTAGCAAAAAGGGATTAGATTATTTCGGTAAATACATTCAACCCACTCCAATCCTTTTACCCATTAACATCTTAGAAGATTTCACAAAACCCTTATCCCTTAGTTTTCGACTTTTTGGAAATATATTAGCTGATGAATTAGTAGTTGTTGTTCTTGTTTCTTTAGTACCGTTAGTGGTTCCTATACCTGTAATGTTTCTTGGATTATTTACCAGTGGTATTCAAGCTCTTATTTTTGCAACTTTAGCTGCGGCTTATATAGGAGAATCCATGGAAGGACACCACTAATTTTTGACAGAGTCCTTTTTTTAGCTTAACCGGACGCAATGTAGACGCTTAGCAAATTACGGTAAACTTAGACTTAGGGAATATAAATATAGAAATAAGGTTAAGGTATATACAATCTAGAATACGTAATAGTAAAACAGATATTACGATATTAAAATTAAGTAATTGTCGAATAAATAAAAGAGATCTAAAAGATCTTTTTCCTAATTGAATAGTTTGTTTACGTTATGGGGGAAGGACATGTATATGTGATACTAGCTATTAACTAAGCGGATATAAACTAAAGATATATCTAATTTGCCCTACTACATAGGTGTTAAATAGGTATTTGAATGAAATTCCTTCTTTTTCGTCGTCGTCTGCAATTTTCATTTTTAATTTAATATTGAATTGGATGAGTTTAAATCACGAAAAAGAACAAAGAATTCAAAGAACGATTCAGAAAAAATAAAGAAATAGAATAACAAAGTTTGGACAAATTTGATAAGAACTAAAAAAACAGATATAGAAGTATTTTTAATAATCCACAAATAGTAGTATTTAACTTCTGGTTTCTTAGTTATTTTGACTGGATAAATTTGATCCATCGGATGACTAGGTCATAATTCATTGTTTGATTGTATCATTAACTATTTTTTTTTTTATTTTTTTGGTGAGAGGAATTTTTCATGAATCCACTGATTTCTGCCGCTTCCGTTATTGCTGCTGGATTGGCCGTTGGACTTGCTTCTATTGGACCTGGAGTTGGTCAAGGTACTGCTGCGGGACAGGCTGTAGAAGGGATCGCGAGACAACCAGAAGCAGAGGGAAAAATACGAGGTACTTTATTGCTTAGTCTCGCTTTTATGGAAGCTTTAACAATTTATGGACTTGTTGTGGCATTAGCACTTTTATTTGCGAATCCCTTTGTTTAATCTTACAGTATAGTTTTAGTTTTTTATTTCTTTGGGTTTGCGGTTGCTTGTTTAAAATTTTATTCAAATTTCATTTCTTATTCAACCGCTCATGTACATGTAAAGGACTGATTGAGGGAGGAGAAATAGGCACACCCATTAGCTTTATTCTGGGATCTGGGATTCCACGGGAACTTTTTTTTTAAGAAGTATTGCAATAAACGAGATATTACGAAACTCACATAAGACTCAATATATAATTCTAATAAGTTTCATTCTTATTGTAAATTTTAAATTGAAACAAAATACATTTTTGAAATCCTTTTTATTTTTAACGCTATTTTAGGAGTATTTATAAAAATAAATAATAGGAAAAACGCTACTATAAAAAATATAGATAATTTGTTTTATCTATAAGAATACGCAAGAGGAGATCATATGAAAAATGTAACCGATTCTTTCCTTTCTTTAGCTTATTGGGCACCCGCCGGAAGTTTCGAGTTTAATACCGATATTTTTGCAACAAATCCAATAAATCTAAGTGTAGTACTTGGTGTATTAATTTTTTTTGGAAAGGGAGTGTGTGTGAGTTGTTTATTTCAAGAATAGGCTGGATCCGACCAACTGCACTTTATTTTTTGGTATAACTAGGAAAGAAAAGGTGCATGATTTCGCGAATTACTTTTGAATAAATTAAGAAATCATATTTTAGAACCATAACATTTCGTGAGTCATTGGTAAATATACTTTGATTCTCTATTAACCAATAATGTGCAACCATTAACAGGGTTAAAGCTAAACCGTTTGAAGTCCAGATATAAGCATGGTACTCTTTCTACTATATAGCTTAATAAGGAAATGGTTTCAAAACAAAGGGTAGGAGTTTCTTTTTCGATATAAAACACTCATGTCGATAAAAAACGGATTTGAGCCTTTTATTTATTTTTTTGGTTCAAAAAAGACCCCCGTGTATTTTAACTTTCCACTTTTTTATTTTACGCTAAATTGATGACCTATGCATAAAGTAAAAGAAATTCTTTGGATTTTAATAAAAAAAAACAACTTTGCTGACAATTATTTGGTTGGTCAGAAGAGTCCTCCTAATATTATTTTCTTCGATTAGTGATCCGTTTTTCTATTTTAATAGAAATAGAGAAGATTTAATAGAAATAGAGAAGACAGGCTCATTACATTAAAAAAAGAGATAGGAATTCTCATAAGTAATTGGGTGTGAGAGCCAAATGAATTGAAAGATTCATGTTTGGTTCGGGAAGGGATTGTGGAAGTTTTGAACTGAATGGAAATAGAGTCTACTTTCATTAAACGATTTATTAGATAATCGAAAACAAAGAATCTTGAAAACTTTTACAAATTCAGAAGAACTACGTGAGAGGTCCCTCGAACAGCTGGAAAAAGCCCGATCCCATTTACGAAAAGTAGAAAAGGAAGCGGATCTATTTCGAGTGAATGGATATTCTGAGATAGAACGAGAAAAATGGAATTTGATTAATTCAACCTCTAAGACTTTGGAACAATTAGAAAATTATAAGAATGACGCCATTCATTTTGAACAACAAAGAACGATTAACCAAGTTCAACAACAAGTTTTTCAACAAGCCTTACAAGGAGCTCTAGGAACTCTGAATAGTTGTTTGAACAACGAGTTACATTTACGTACCATCAGTACTAATATTGGTATGTTTGTAACAATAAAAAAAACAACGGATTAGTCTTTCTACTGCGGGCATTATTATTATTTTTTTCTTTCAAACAATAAGAAAAAATAATTAATAAAATATTTATGGTAACCGTTCGAGCCGATGAAATTAGTAATATTATCCGTGAACGTATTGAACAATATAATAGAGAAGTAAAGATTTTAAATACGGGTACTGTACTTCAAGTGGGTGA